GGAATAGTCGCTTGAAAGCGAATTCTCCCTAGATACATCTATTCAATTCTGAAGTTCTTTCGACTATATGAATTGTGCTCAAGATTTAAAACCTATTTTCATCTTAATGAAAAAAAAAGACGAAAAAAATCCAATAGATTTAAAAATTCTTTTTGGGTAAATCAATTGCGAAATGTTTTTCTAGAATGACCAATATCTGTTTTATATCTTCTAGGCGCAAATGTTCCATTTTCATGAGATCTTCTTGACTGTTATTCAAAAGGTCCAATAATGTATATATATTGGACCTTTTGAGGCAATTATAGACCCTGGGAGAGAATTCTGATTGATCAATAAAAATCGATTTCAATGCTATTTTTTTTTTGTTTTTTCTGAGTTTATCCAATTTCTCGTGAAAGGTAAGAGGGGATAAAGGAACCGTGTGTTGATTGTCCTCTAAAGGTAAGTTTTCTTCTTCCTTATGTAAAAAGGGAATAAATAAATCAATCAAATTCCGGGAGGCTTCGTGAAGTGCTTCTTTCGGAGTTAAACTCCCATTTGTCCATATTTCGAGAAAAAGTATCTCTTGTTTTTCATTCCCATTCCCATAAGAATGAATACTATGATTCGCATTTCGAACAGGCATGAATACAGCATCTATAGGATAACTTCCATCTTGAAAGTTATCTGGCATTTTGATAAGATATCCGCGATTTCTCTCGATTTGTAATCCAATACACAAATCAATTGGTTCTGTCAAGCTAGCTATATGTTGTGTATTGTCAACGATTTCTACATAAGGTGGTAAGATAATATCTTGAGCAGTTACATATCCTGGACCTCTGACACAAATAGACGCGTCCCAAGTTCCATATAGATTACTTCTCAATACAATTTCTTTTAAATTCATTAAAATTTCATGGACCGATTCTTGAATACCCGCTATGGTAGAATATTCATGTGGGACGTTCTCAGATTTTACACGTGTGATACATGTTCCTTCTATTTCTCCAAGTAAAGTTCTTCGCATCGCAATGCCTATTGTGTCGGCTTGACCTTTCATAAGTGGAGACAGAATAAAGCGTCCATAATAAAGACGTTTACTGTCTTCTCTTGATTCAACACACTTCCACTGTAGTGTCCGAGTAGATACTGTTACTTTCTCTCGAACCATAGTAATATTATTTTATTTGATTGAATCATTTATTTCTCTTGTTTCTCTTGAAATTTCTTCAATGTTTATTTCTACACACGTCTTTTTTTCGGGGGTCTGCAACCATTATGTGGCATAGGGGTTACATCTCGTACGAAAGTTAATAGTATACCACTTCTACGAATAGCTCGTAATGCTGCGTCTCTTCCGAGACCGGGACCTTTTATCATGACTTCTGCTCGTTGCATACCTTGATCTACTACTGTACGAATAGCATTTGCTGCTGCAGTTTGAGCGGCAAAGGGTGTCCCTCTTCTCGTACCCTTGAATCCACAAGTACCCGCCGAGGACCAAGAAACCACCCGACCCCGTACATCTGTAACCGTGACAATGGTATTATTGAAACTTGCTTGAACATGAATAACCCCCTTTGGTATTCTACGTGCACTCTTACGTGAACCAATACGTCCATTTCTACGTGAACCAATTCTCGGTATAGCTTTTGCCATATTTTATCATCTCATAAATATGAGTCAGAGATATATGGATATATCCATTTCATGTCAAAACAGATTCCTTATTTGTACATCGAGTCCTTTAGTGTGTCTGATTATCCTTGTCTTTGTTTATGTCTCGGGTTGGAACAAATTACTATAATGCGCCCCCGCCTACGGATTAGGCGACATTTTTCACAAATTTTACGAACAGAAGCTCTTATTTTCATATTTGTCATTCCTTAATCTTAATTCTGAATCTACTTCTTGGAAGAAAATAAGTTTCTTGAAATTTTTCATCTCGAATCATATTGAATAAAAACCACCTAATCCTTCCAATCCTTGTTGCGGAGTCGATAAATTATACGTCCTCTGGTTGAATCATAACGACTTACTTCAATTTTGACTCTATCTCCTGGCAGTATCCGTATAAAACTACGCCGGATCTTTCCTGAAACATAACCCAGAATCAAATCTTCATTATCTAAGCGAACCCGGAACATACCATTGGGAAGCGATTCAGTAATTAAACCTTCATGAATCCATTTTTGTTCTTTCATTCCAGGTAAAGCCTCCTTGAAGTATCAACTAATGGAGGAGGAACGATATTAGACAACTCGCCCCTTTTCGTTTTTTTAGAAATAGGAATAAGTTTCGGATCCAATTTGGATATTAAAAGGATTACCATATATAACACAAAATTTCTCCGCCGATTCCTTCGAGTCGAGCCTCTCGGTCTGTCATTATACCTCGAGAAGTAGAAAGAATTACAATCCCCATCCCACCTAAAATTCTAGGAATTCGTTGAGAGTTAGAATAGATTCGTAGACCGGGTCGACTGATTCGTTTTAAATTTAAAAAATTTCTATAGGTTCTTTTCCTATTCCTTCTATGCCGCAGGTTTAAAACCAAAAAAGATTTGTTTTTTTCTCGGTGTTTTCTAACGTTTTCAATAAAACCTTCTCGGAAAAGTATTTTCACAATATTTTCGGTAATATTAGTAGATGCGATGCGAACCACTCTTTTTCTATCCATATCAGCATTTCGTATAGAGGTTATTATCTCAGCAATAGTGTCCCTACCCATGGTGAACTAAAATGATGGGTGCCCCAAAATTTGATATAATCAACATGTTTTTCTTTTTTTTTACTTATTTGTTTTATGAATATGAATTATTAAAGGTATATGCGTGAGACACAATCTACTAATTAATCTAGTTCTTAATCTATTTCTTTCAAATACCCCACTATAAACATATCAGTGATCTCATTTTATAATATCTCGGGAGCTAATGAAACTATTTTAGTAAAATGGAATTGTCTCAATTCCCGGGGGATCGCACCAAAAATTCGAGTTCCTTTTGGATTTCCTTCTTGATCAATCACAACTGCAGCATTGTCATCATATCGTATTATCATACCGCTGTCACGTTTAAGTTCTTTACAGGTACGAACAATTACAGCTCTGACTACTTCTGATTTTTCTAGGGGCATATTTGGTACTGCTTCTTTGATCACAGCAACAATAACGTCACCAATATGAGCATATCGACGATTGCTGGCTCCTATGATTCGAATACACATCAATTCTCGAGCCCCGCTGTTATCTGCTACATTTAAATGGGTCTGAGGTTGAATCATATCAATTTTTTAGTCTATTCTTTCAATGCAAAGGATGAAGAAAAAAAGGAATATTTTTTGTCCAAAAAAAGAAACTTTCATCCCCAAGATTCATTTCTGTTGTTTCTACATTTTTATCCCGAAATAATGAATTGAGTTCGTATAGGCATTTTGGATGCTGCTATTGAAATAGCCCTTCTAGCTATATTTTCGGCTACTCCACCCATTTCGAATAGTATTCGACCTGGTTTAACAACAGCTACCCAATATTCAGGGGATCCCTTTCCCGAACCCATACGTGTTTCAGCGGGTCTTACTGTAACCGGTTTGTCTGGAAATATACGGACCCATATTTTTCCACCACGGCGTGCATTTCGTGTCATTGCTCGTCGACCTGCTTCGATTTGTCTAGATGTGATCCAAGCAGGTTCAAGTGCCTGAAGAGCATATTTACCGAAACAAATATGATTACCTCGATAAGATATTCCCTTCATTCTTCCTCTATGTTGTTTACGGAATCTAGTTCTTTTGGGGTTATAGTTGATGGTTGTTTCACAATTCCATCTCTACTACAGAACCGGACGTGAGAGTTTCTTCTCATCCAGCTCCTCACGAAAAAAAGGATTAAAAACATTTAATTGAAATGATTAACATTTTTGTAAAAAATAGTTTTTTTTTTAGAACGTTCTAAAAAATCTTTATTTAGTTTTGTCCTTTATCCAAGTTTAGCAACTAAAAAAAAAAGTTTTCGCGGGCGAATATTTACTCTTTCAATCTCTATTTCATTTGTAGGGCTCGTTCGTAACTTCTCCCAATAGATGAATTGATCTCCGGTTCATTTCGCCATCCCGACTAGTGAATCATTAAGATTCATTTTTTCAATAAAATCTTTTGCATGCACAGGTTCCATCGTTCCCATCGCTTCGTACTTAATGGTTAGGTCCGAATTCTACAATGGAGCTCATAATCCAATTTGTTCCTGAGTCAATCTTCTTAGTCTTTATTGGCTCCAAGCTCTTTATTTTTTTCTTGATTCATTTAATATTTAATTATGAATCAATTAGTATTGATGCTTTATTACACTGTCTTTTATGAGATGACTCGTAGACCTTACATATTGGAATTCTATATCCTATATCATTGATATTCTTTTTCTCTCTTTCTCTCATCCTTCCATTTATCCACACCTTTACTTCTTTCATTTTGTTTTACAACTTCTAATTAAAGTTTATGCAAAAAAAAATTTCAGTTGCTCCAAAGATATGACTGATTTATCATATCTTGACTGGTTCTTTAGATCCAGATAATACGAAGTGATGAGTTGGTTATTAGTTCATACTATGGGGCTGGTCCTTTTTTAATCCTAACCCTAAAAAACCAACGAGTCACACACTAAGCATAGCAATTATATCAAATGGTCAATTGAATTTTTATTCAACCCTATAGAATTAAGAATTAGAATTGCTCATTTTGATTCACCAGAAAAAGAATGAACGAGTTTCTCTTTTTTTGTTCTATCAATGGATACAAAAGGAAAGACAAGTAAAGGTTTCTTATTCTTCGTCTATAAATATCCAAATTTTGATACCCAATACCCCATAGATAGTTCGAACTGTATAGGAACAATAATCAATTTTAGCTCGAATGGTTTGTAGGGGAACCCTACCTTCTCTGATCCATTCGACACGTGCAATTTCTTTTCCGTCGATACGTCCTGCAATTTGTACTTGAATTCCTTTTGTATCTGCTTGTTCA